CCTCCTACATTTGGATTACTTGTTAATGGTTGATCAAGCTTGATGGATTCACCTTCTGAAACAAGAAGTTCTGGTCCTGGAGGTATAATATCAACCACTTGACGTCCTTCTGATGTATCAACTATGGTTATTTCATATCCCCCTTTTTCTTTACGTGCTATTCTGCTTACTATACCAGCAGATGTAGCATTATAAACTGTATTGTTACTCTTGCTACCATCAGGATAAATCTGACCCCTTCCTCTGTTCCCACCTACATATATGGGATATTTTAAGAAGTGAACGTCTTTTTTCGTAGCAGGGTCGGGGGAAAGAATAGGAAAGACGATTTCACTATATTTCTGACCGGAAACAGGACCTATCACAAGAATATTTCTTTTATTAGGACGATAACACTGAAAAGAAAGATTGCCCATCTTTTCTTTCATTTCGGGAGAAATACGATCGGGGGGAACTAATTCGAATCCCTCGGGTAAAATAAGAACAGCTCCTACATTCAAAGATCCCTTTTTACCATTAGCAAGAACTTGTTTCAGTTGCATATCATAAGGAATTCGAACAACTGCTTCAAATACAGTATCAGGAAGTACAGCTTGCGGAACTTCAATATCCACGGGCTTATTAGCTAAATGGCAATTGGCACATACAATTCGCCCAGTTGCTTCTCGTGGATTTTCATAACCCTGCTGTGCAAAAATGGGATATGCATTTGAAATAGATGCTCGAGTTATTACATATATCATGATCAATATATAAACGGATCGAGTCATCTGTTCTTTTACCCAAGAAAAAGTCTTTCTATTTTGCATGGTCCAATTATTGATCCCCGGAATTTCTACAATAAATTTGATAGGTAGCCAGTAGAATTCCCTATCCACAAGTTTGCCATTGTATTTTGTATTGATTGTACTGAAAGAATTGTACTGGTGGAATATAGTATGAATACCTTGAGTTGAAAAGGTAGAAGTATAAAGAAGAAGTAAGATGAAAAATGATTTCTTTATACACAAAGAAAGATTCTGATTTGATTGATATCAAATAATGAATTATTCATTCATTGAATGATAAATTACTACAAGTGAAGGAGATACACGATTTAAAAAATGGAAGATCCAATATTTCACAATTGTATCTAGAATCACTGGAAAAGTGGAAACAAGACCGGATATAATCTGATCATTCTGAGCCAATCCAAAATCGTTGTAGATCGAACCAATCATTAGTTCCCAACCATGGGTTGAGTGAAACCCGATCCATAAATCAGTAACTAAAAGAATTGAAAAAGCTTTGATTGTATCACTTAAGTTATAGATAAATTCCTGAATCCAAGAATTTAAAATGAAAAGTTCTTCATTACCCAGAACAAAATAACCACTTAGTATAGCGAAACAGATTAGGTTTGTAGAGAAATGCAAAATGATATGGAAATGAGATTCATTTTGTCTTTGGACCAATTGTATTGTTTCCTTGTGCATTCCTATACGAAACCTTTGCATATGTATCTCCGAGTACTCCTTTATCATTTCGTCCAACAGGAATAGTTCTTCTAATTCCATAAATTTTTCTAGAACATTTTTCTCTTGAATATCATTCAAAAGGATTTCGGATTGCCTGGTATTCCACCAATTAAGAACCCAAGTTTCTAGACATTTCTTAAATGAGAGAGAAACCCACCAGGGTAAAAAGAGTATAGACACAAGATATGGGAGGGAAGCCAATGCTCTTTTTTTTTTCATTCTGTATCCGTGATGTAAATTGTTAATGAACCTGTTTCGTTTCATTCGTCCATTCTATCTGATATTTCTATGAAGCACAAATTATATAACAAGAAGAAGGTATCGAACCTATGGATCTTTTCCTATTCTTGTTTTTGTGTAAGAATTGAGTCTTTAGGATCTAGAATAGAACATAATAGAACATACAAGAAAGGCCCTTTTCGAATGAAAAAAAAAGAAGAATTAAATATTACTTCCATTTCATATTCCAGAGATCGCAATTAGGCAAATTGTAATCGATTTCCCCTTTATTTATTCCTTTCGATGAATACTCGAAAACCCATTTTGAATTAACGAATAGAATTTGGATTTAAAGACGAACTCTACCAGATCATTGAATTCTTTTATTTCTATTTCGAATTCAAAAGACTTTACCGTATAACCGCAGCGCGGAGATAGGGTATCAATTCAAAGACCTAAAAAGAGTAATTATGTTTTACGAAAACAAAAGACATGTTAGGATATTTGATGAATCTACACCACACTTATTAGGTTTTTGATAGTATAAAGAATGAAGCTGGACGACATGTGTATGCATATACAAAATAGTTTTTGTATACACTTGTATACAAATCTCCTTAATCTATTTTTTTTTTATTTGATTAGTTATATTAGATTTTTCTATTTTATTAATATTGTTCCATATATGCTCTACTGATAGATGTATTAAGTTCCTTCTCTCATGCTGAGATTTATTCTTTAATTCATTTCAAAATACTTCAATGGGTACGCGCAAGAAATAGGCCAATTCGGCAGCTTTTTGTTCAATTTCTCGTGGATTTAAATTCTCATCAGTACGGGTCAACGGAATGGCTCCTTGGCCCCTGATTTCCATATAAAGGACACGACGAGGAAAAAGACCCTCTCTCACCTCCATTCTTATTGATTGGATATCTTTCAGAAAGATACGAAGGAAGATGCGACGATTTATTCCAGGAAATCCCCAACGAAAAAGGGACATTATTCCTTCTTTTCTATCGAATCGGTCATAACCACTACCTACATTCCATGAAATTGTGCACCACAAATAAGAACTAATGAATAGACCTGCGATTCCATAGAAAGACATCACGATCCCTTGGGGGAAAAAAAGAATTTGCTGAGACGGAAATACGGATATCAGATTTTTACCAAGATAACTGGAAGTTCCAACCACTAAGAATCCTAGTGAACCTAAAAAAAGGATACAGGCCCAGCAAAAATTACTTGTTTTTCGAGACCCCGTTATAAGTTCTATCCATATATGTTCTGATCGCCAGTTCATATTATACTAGATCCAGTTGCATTCGATTGGAATTGATAGAATAACCCAAATGGATTTGGCTCAACTTTTATTGCTTAATCCCTAAGTAACTTTCATTAACTAGCAGCATTCCGGCAGGAACCATTAGAAATAATTGGTTAGATACATTGAATTTCTATTTCAAATATTTTTCAAAAAAGATTTGCGGATCATTTTGAATTTCATCATTTCATTGATTAAGCTATAACTGCATATACATGCATTAGTGCGTATATTATCCATCAGTATACATAACAAAACAACTCTTCCATTTGTTTTCGTAAAGTCCACATATTATATATCCTACCATATTACATTAAAAAAAGTATCTGTATGATGATCTAGTGTTGAAATAAATTGATGAGATTTGGTCCCATCATATTTAGACAATCTTATTTCTTTGAACATAAATAGATAAAGAAGCCATTGCGATTGCCGGAAAGACTAGGCCCACTAAAGGAACAAAAATAGAGGGAAAGTTCAAATCTATCATAGAATGGGTACCTCGATTTCATATTTCTATTATAATTAGAAATTATAATTATAAAGATATCTTATGATAAGTCTATCTATTAGAAAGAATATTCAGATAATATTCATATGAAATATTTCATAATAAATAACGAATTTATAACTCAATGAAGCGTACTTATTCCTCTTTCTACACGAATATGTATGATATTCTTCTTTCATAAATTGGATTCTTCTTCTACCATCCTTATCTTCATCGTCTTTCTATCTTTCCTTTCAAAACAAACAAAACAAAAAAGGTGTTTTGAAAGGAAAGATAGAAACGAGTTTCTTATGAGTTTCCGACTTTAACCAATCTTATCCAACAAACATGGATTCCTAGTGAAAAACGGGAGTTCTCGCTAAATAGAAAGAACTTCTATATTCTGATTATTTGTTATTTTCTATTTCTTCTTTCTTTTTATTTTTTTGATATCTTTTTTTATCTATTTTTTATCTTGATTCAAGGGAAGGAAACCGTGTAGCTGAAATAACTCATTCAGAACACCTTTTAAAAGATTACGTGGTACGATTGGGTCGAATAAGCCCTTATGGAATAAATACTCAGTCTCTTGTGAACCGTCAGGTACTGTCTTTTTCAATGTTTGTTCAATTACTCTTTTACCCGCAAACGCAATGTAGGCATTAGGTTCAGCAATAATGATATCTCCCAACATACCAAAACTTGCTGTAACTCCGCCAGTTGTAGGAGATGTAAGGATTGATACATAGAATAACTTTTTATTTGATTGATAATCAAATAAAGCAGAAGAGATTTTAGCCATTTGCACCAAGCTCAAACTCCCTTCTTGCATGCGTGCTCCTCCAGAAGCACACACAATAATGACAGGTAGAGATCGCTTAGTAGCATACTCAATCAAACGGGTAATTTTCTCACCTACTACGGATCCCATACTACCTCCCATAAACTGAAAATCCATAACTCCAATTGCTATGGGAATACTCTTTAGTTGACCTACGCCCGTTTGAACAGCTTCAGTTAAACCTGTTTTTCTTTGATAAAAAGAGATGTGATCCATATAAGGTTTCTCCTCTGAATTAAATTCAATGGGGTCCATAGAGACCATATCTTCGTCCATAGGCTCCCAAGTGCCAGGATCAATAAAGAGTTCGATTCTATCTGAACTACTACTCATTTTCAAATGATATCCGCAGTATTCACAAATATTCATTTTTGAACGAAAAAATTTTTTATAATTTAATCCATAACAATTATCACATTGAAGCCATAACTGTTTGTATTTTGTATTTCTATCGAAATCATTAAAATTTTCTCTTATATTGAAAGAACTGCTACTAGTTTTGATACTAGGATTTCCACTTTCAATACTACTTGTACTTTCCGCACAAATGAAATTAGAAATGTAACTATCGATACCACTGTAAATGTCACTATTAAGACTGATTTCAAA